TTTCTGGAGCCCTATACGAAGCTTTTCTAGACGTCTTTCCGGAAATTCCTTTATCATTTCGTCCAAGAGAAATAATTCCTCTAATTCTATGAATTTTTCTAGAATAGCCTTTTCTTGAATATCATTCAAAAAGGTTTCGGATTGACTAGTATTCCACCAATTAGTAACCCAGGATTCCAGACTTTTATTAAATGAGAGAGGGATCCACCAGGGCAAAAATACTACAAATACTATAGATGAAAGATATCTAAGGGGAATGGATGCGTTCTTTTTTGTCATTTTTTCATCTGTGAATTGTTAATGAACCCACCTCATTTGTTGATTCTATGCGTCTAATATTTCTATCAAGCATGAGTTCGATTACAAGGTATCGCGCCTATAAATCGAGTCTTTTTTTTTTTAGTTGGGATTCGGCGGTTAGTCCTTGAACCGAGTGTAGCAAACCTACAGAAATCGAAGAAGAATCCACCGCGAATTCTCGCTTCAAATTCAAATTCAAATTTGAATTTGAAGCAAGAAATAATAAAAAAAAATAGGGTTTCCGGATATCTCAATTGATCAAATATTCGAAGTGATTCCCCCCTTCGATGAATGCCCGAAAGATTCAAATTCAAAAAATAAATATTAGTCGCATTTCGAAATGAAAGAACTTACCTTCTATTAAAAATGAAACTTTCGAATATTTCGCAAAAAAAAAATTAGCGGGCTCCCCAGCCCCGTCCCCGAGCATAGTCCAAGGAATATTTGAGAGAATTTTCTGAAGAATATTGTGATGATCAAAAATGAGTGAAAAAAAAAAGACGGAAAAGTCCTCATTTTATGAGATCCAATTCTTTGGTCAGTAGTAAAGACAAAAGAAAGTATAAAAGAAAAGGGTTTCGTTTTAGATTATGGCTGTTCCGTACACGTTTGCTTTGGTCCAACAGGTCGTTCGGAAGAAACTTCAATCAAGTCCGTTTTGCTAAAGAAAAATGGATTCGTGGGGGTTTCCTCCTGCTAAGAAAGCGTTTATTCTTCAGTTCATTTTTCAAAATCCTTCAATTGGTACACGCAAGAAATAGGCCAATTCCGCAGCCTTTTGCTCAATTTCTCGCGGAGTCAAATTCTCATCAGTACGATTCAAGGGAATGGCCCCCAAGCCTCTGCTTTCTATATAAAGGACACGACGAGCATAAATACCCTCTTTAACTTCTATTCTGATGGACTGAATATCTTTCATAAGGAATCGTAGAAAGATGCGGCGATTTTTTCCAGGAAATCCCCAACGAAAAATACACACTATTCCCTCTTTTGTATCAAATCGATCATAACCGCTACCTACATTCCATATAATTGTGCACCACAAATAGGAACTAATAAAGAGACCCGCGATCCCGTAGAAAGACATCACGATCCCTTGTGGAAAAAAATTGATTTGCTGCGACGGAAATAAAGATAGCAAATTCCTATCAAGATAACTAGAAATTCCAACCACTAAGAATCCTAATGAGCCTAAAAAAAGGATAAAGGCCCAGAAGAAATTGCCTGGTTTGCGAGAGCCCGCTATAAATTCTACCCATATATATTCTGATCGCCAACTCATACATACTAGCTCCAGTTGCATTTTATTGGAATTGGGGAAATAACCAAAACCAAATCCATTTTAGTTTACTTTTTGTATTTCCGAAGTAACTCTCATCAACTAGTACTATTTGGACGTGAGCTCTTAGCAATAATTCATCGAATTGGTGAGGTAGAATAAAATAAGAGTATCCCCTTCATATAAGTCCCTGTAGATTGGTACCATTGACTTTCATTGCAGACATGAGTTCGGATCACAGCCTCTTGTTCAAAATAGATAGAATTTATGTACCTATATATCATGTTTACACATGCATAAGAGCTCTTCGTTTATGTTCGGGGAAAGCCGCCTCTTAGTCTTATACACTATTCTACTAAATGGATATCCGTCATCGCTAAGTCTTGAAAAAAACTAGACGAGATTTGACCTTGATCCGATCGGATTTACAAAATCTTATTTTTTTCAAGATAAAGAAATAACGAAGCCATTGCCATTGCCGGAAATACTAGGCCCACTAAAGGCACAAAAATAGAGGGAAAGCTGTTGAGAATTGTCATAGAAAGGGTACCTCGATTTAATATTTGTACCTGTTATTGGTATAAGGATATCCTATAATAATTAGAATTCATATTCTAATTATTATCATATTCTAATTCGTATATAAATGTATATTAAGTATACTTATATAATTGTATATAAGTATACTAAGTATACTAAATGAGTATATATACTAAGCGCAAGGAATGTAGAACTAAATAAACGGGCCTATGCATCTTTCTACATGAAATATATGTATGATAATCCATTATTATTACTTATTTTTATTCTTCTCTTGTTTTTAGCTTCGGATTTCTTTTTTAATATCTAATTTTGTTAATACAAAATTAGATATTAAAAAAGAAAAGAATTTCTTACAAATTCCCTAGGGATTCGTTAGAA